GACGTGAAAACACAGGCGCATCGAAAAAGAATGGATTCGCAGGGTCCCAAAGAAATTGGCTTATTTGAAATTGAAAAAAGACTTGGTCTTTGGAAAATCGATCTCGTGTCTGGTACTGCATGGTTCCACTCTGCAAGAACTCCGAATCATTCTCTTCCGAATCATTCTCTTGATGAGAAATGATCCGCGTGCCCAAAAATGACCTGGACCAATAGGGAAATCCCAATTCATTGGGACTTTCGATCCGACCAAAGAGATCGGGGGACCATATTCTAGGAGCCCAAACTATGTCATTGAAGAAATCCTCCTCTATCTCTTGCAGGTCGCCGTCTCCTTCTCCAAATGCAACCCCTTCTTCCAATTCAAACTCCGATTCGTCTTTTTCATAGAGAAATTTCGGATCAACCCTAGAACCAAATCCATTTTGCATCATAGCGAAGGGATTCCTTCGTTCGGACCGAAGAAGCAATGTCACTCGATCATTATCAAACTGACTGCCCTCTTTTTCTGTCCGAGAGGATAGAGTGCCTTCTCCTTCGAATACTTCTAATAGGCCACGAACTAGAGCAGAATCAGTCTCAACCAAATAAGAAGTGATCCCATTTTTTTCATCGGGTCCGGGTAGAGACCAAAGATCATGAGCGACCGATCCGGCAGAACAACTCAAAAGATAAAGAAGTCTCGTTAATCTCTTCATGCTCGTGGCAAGCTCGAAGTACCAGTTGTACAAATCAGAACTAGGGAATCTCTTCTTCAGATAGATAGATATAGGATCTATGGAGCCATTCCTTAGAAGTACATTTTGTGCAACAGCCCTTCCTATCTGATAGAAAAGGATCCCATGATCCTGAACCGGTCTTACCTTGGCTCGAAAATTCCAAGTTTGTCTATGAAGAGCAGATCGAATTGTATGAGTGTCTATAGTGGATTTCTTCTGTGCAATACTAATGGATAGGGCCTCATTGGTAAGTGCTACAAGATCTCGTACACTGGAACCCATGGTTAGGGACCCGAATCCATTAGGATGGGACAGTTTCTTTTCCAAGTGAAATCCCCTAGTATAGGAAAGAGTGAAAAAGTGCTTTCGTTGTTGTGGAATAAGAAGCCTTCGTAGCTTAAGGCATGTATTTAATTTATTCGGAGCTATTAGAGCGGGATCCACTTTTTGGGGAATATGAGTCGAAGCAATAACAAGGATATTGCTAGTGGAGCATCTTTCACAATCCCTGGAGAGAGAGTTCACTAATAGACCGAGGGATAAGTCATTCGACCCACGCACAGACAGATCATGAATGTTTGGAATCCACAGTATGCAAGGGGACATTGCTTTTGCTAATTCGAATGGAAGGCGGATCCGAAAACGAAATCTAAATTCCGCTAGTAGGAGGCTCTCCCTATCCGTAGTTAGCTCATTTAGCAGCTCTATATCATCGATATCAAGGTCATCATCGCTATCGCTAGCGGCACTCTCATCACTATCAATAGCGTCACTATCATCACTATCACTCTCATCATTATCAAGATCATCAGCGTCACTATCATAAGGATCGATCTTAGGAAAAATGTCATCCAGGAACTTGTTCGGAACTACCGTAATGAAAGGAACATAGGAGTTTGTCGCGAGGGATTTGACCAAATAGGATCGTCCAGTTCCTATCGAACCTATCACTAAAATACCCCTAGAGGGGGATAGCGCTAAGCGGAGCGAAAAGGGTTTTCCATCAGATCGGAACGAGGTTTGTGAATAAGTGATTGTCTGAAAATGAGCAAGGAATATCCGTCTTTCGGCTAAACAGGATCTATTGAACTCATAATTCATTAGATCCTTTTGATGAATGTCAACGACGTATCGTAAGTAAATTGATCCCGGTTGTTCAACCATTTGATAACTAGAGTCATTCTTTGATAAACCATCACTATGAGTCAGACTCAATAGCATTTGATCCATCCTTTTTTCTGTCGTTAAGGTGGAGAACTGAACCAAGAATTCTCTTTCTGCATCCTCAATCAAATCACTGTTCGCGACCCAGGATTCTATTGTATCATCAATCCACTCAACGTTCACTAGCAATGAATGGAGCTCTTTACTTGTACGACTGAGATGTCTCGTATTTCTAGAAAAAGTGATTCGATTGATGGGATTTGGTATGATCCTTAGGAAATCCATGATACCGATGAGATTGTTATTCCAAAATTTCTTCTTATTAAAAGCAGAACCCCATATTGCTTCGAGAAAATAGACGAATTGTTCCAGAGCAACTAGAAAGAGATTCTTTAACCAGAAAGAATTTCGCTCAGATGGAGGATACCTATCCAGAAGTTTTCGCAATTCAATCATGTATGATGGAATCATCAAAGATTTGATCTTTTTGAAATCCGTCTGTAACTCACTAGAGGCTCGGGAAACAAAGAGAAGATGGGTATTAACGAGATATCCAGCAACAAGAAGAAGGAAAAGGATGAGTAACTCCCGAGCATTTGATGATCTCAGCCATAGGGGTGACTCATTCTCAGTATTTCGATGAATGATTTCTGCGGACCGAAGAAGCATCTGGCCCCAAGGAATCGAAATCGCACTGAAATTCCATTTTGAAAAAAGAGTCAACCACAATTTTGTCTGAAGAATCCACCATGATGTCTCCAGAATCCCCTGAAAAAGATAGATGTGACTGCGCAATAGGTTTGAAAAAGGATCGAAAAGGGTGAATTTGAAATACTTGAACCCTGTCAAAGTAAAGAACCACGGTATATAGGGTTGGAACAAAGTCCATTGTGCGAGAGCACGCTGAAGGGTGATATCATCCATCTCCCTAACGCAAAGACTCCGTTTTTTCCTCTTTTTGGATTTCTCAGCCCAAATCAAACCCATGTTTGAATTGAAATTGAGATACTGCTTCTCTTCGGAATCAGATAGATTCATATCGGAAAGAGGGGGACAATCCGTTCTTTCAAAATGGACTATTTGTCCCTCTGTTAGAGGTGTTCCAGAAATGTCTGCGATCGAATAAATAGCTCTACCAACGAATGGATCGGATCGCATTGGAAAATGGAAAGAGTTGTACAAGTTATCCGTTTCGTCACCACTTTGTGCCAAATCCTTAGGTATGAATATCTTCGATACCTGTGACTCGATTGGTGAAATCGTATCTCGCTCCAAAAAAACATGTTTTTTTTTCCCGACGCACAAAGAAAATCTTTGGTTGCGAATGAACAAGATATTGAGGAATTGTCCATACGTAAGATCAGAATTCTTGAGAAGGGCCTTTTCTACAGAAAAAGGGAATTTTTTGTTCCAATCGAACCAGAAGGGCTGTGGATTATTCAAGAATCGAAGCCGATTTGCTTTAGAAAAAGAAGATATCAATGAACTTCGATGAAATGGTTTCACGGGATTCAGCCAATTGTCTCGATCGTGGGATATCATTGAGAAATAGGAATCCGTGTTATCCAAATTGTTCCTGCAATTCTTTCGAGTCGGGAATGAGTCAATCATCGATTTTGTCTTATTGAACAAAAAGGGTGATAGTGTGCCTCCATTGATCGAGAATTTCGATTGTTTGGAAGGATCATGAGCATCCAATAAGAAGGGGTTCCATTGATTTTTAGTAAAAGGAACGATTGGAACACCTATTGATTCTAACAACGGATTGCAGAGTGGAGCATTCGGCCCTTTCAATTCATAGATATAGATGGGGATCTCAGACCCAGGAATGGGGGGACTTCCGATACTCAAAAAGAAAAAAGGAAGTGACTTCGACCAAAAGGACAAAAAGAGAAGTGACTTCGACCAAAAGAAGAGAAGTGACTTCGACCAAAAGGGAAGTGAATTCGACAAAAATAAAGATACCTTCCCCAAAAGGAAACTAGGTGGCTTCTTCAAAAAGGGATGGGACTTCGACAGGTTGACCAGAAACTCGCCCCAATCCATCCAACAATCAATCCAATATTGAGTCGGATTCATACGGAATCGATTCAGATGACTCCCGAAGCGATTCAGATGACTCCCGAAGCGATTCAGATGACTCCCGAAGCGATTCAGATGACTCCCGAAGCGATTCAGATGACTCCCGAAGCGATTCAGATGACTACGGAAGCGATTCAGATGACTCCCGAAGCGATTCAGATGACTACGGAATCGATTCAGATGACTCCCGAAGCGATTCAGATGACTCCCGAAGCGATTCAGATGACTACGGAAGCGATTCAGATGACTATGGAAGCGATTCAGAGAAATACGGAATCGATCTCGATTCAGAGAAATACGGAATCGATTCAGATGACTACGGAATCGGGATCGATGAATACGGAATCGATTCAGATGAATACGGAATCGATAGCGAGATCGATGAATACGTAAGCGATCGCGATGATGATGATATCGATCGAACACTACTTGAAATTGAAAACGCCTCTGCGCCTCAGAAATCAAATGTTCCTGGAAATTGTGGGTCCATTTGTATCTATATGAATTAGGATCCCGATTCATGGATCTCTCGGTTCGAGAACTAAGAGGGTCCGACCCTTTCTTCTGACTCTTTTTCAAATTCGAGAGATGTTGGTTGATCGTAGATTTCATGCTCGTTCTATGATTCCGAGTCTCATTTCCTATTGAATCCCCTTTCATTCCATATTCCAAGTTGCGATTAGATCGATTCATTACCATGAAAAAGAATCGATTTGATACATTTCTTATGGACCCATAAGTCCTAGAGTGGAGTTGAATCAGATTTCGGATCAATGGAGATGGATTGACTGGCGCCATTATGTTGTTACTAGCCACTTTTTTGGCTTTTGCATCTTCAGAAAAAATAGGAGGTACAACCAATAAAGATTTCTTTTGCGATTCATTGCCGGAGTGAAATCCCTCAGAAAAAGGAAAAAATACCCTCTCATAATCAGACACCAGATCCGGCTCGGTGATTGAGAGAATGAGTCGATCTGCCATTTTTGAAAATCTCTCTTCGGATTCAAAATCGTGGTCTAACGTGTACCCCACCCTGTTCCGGTCATGGAATAGATGAAAGAAATCCAAAAATGGATTTTGGGTCAAGAATGAAATCTTATTGGAACTGTCCAGATCCCGTTCATCCTTCGGAACCATAGCACATCCCGGATCTGATGAAATAGGATGAATTGCGATGGTCTTTTGTAAATACGGAATGATCTTGAATAGATCCACTATTTCTTTCTTTTCCGATCGCCTCGAAGGGACAAAAGAAACATCGTGTTGTTTCTTCAACAATTTAGGATCGGACCTCTCAGTAGGATTCGCACCTAGAGGAAGGTCGGACCATCGGTCCGAGAAAAAAGAACGAATTGATCTTGTAGGATTCCCAAGAAATTCTTCGATTTCTTCCGGAAGCAGATGACGAACCATCCGCTTCTCACGTTCCGCGAATCGCTGGGACATGGAGGAATCTCCAGAAAGGCTTTTCGGGAATCGGTCGGATTCTATCTCGGTTCGTTCCGTTTGAAGAAAGGAAGGATCCCAATCCAAAAGAATCGATCTTTCTTTGAGTTGTTGAATCTCTCTTTGATTGATCAATGTGTGAGATTCCGAATCCTCATTCCTAGTGGAATCGAAAGCCTCTCTGGATTGATCCGAAGATCCTTTCAATTGGCTAGAATCCCTTACTTGAAAGAAACTAGGTCTTGGGGAATCAGAGTGAATATTTGACGATACATTCCAGACCTTGCTAAAAAAACCATCCTTGGTTTCCAACCACCCATTGTCTAACCAAATCCAATTCTCTCTCGATACCTTCCTCAAAAAATCCGATCCCTGTTGTTTGAAGAAACCTTCCCCTTCCATTGGGCTTTTTTCACGAAAAGCAGGCATGAGATAACAAATCCAGTGTTTCACTAAAATTTCGAATAGCTGTCCCGAATTCAAGTTGATTCTGTTTCGCTTCTTCCTCAGAGAAAGGCCATCAAACCAGTCCCAATCGTGGTCCCTGCCGATCGAATCATCCGTCGTATAGGATACAAAAAGAAACTCCAGATATTGGAGATCTTTCTCTTTGAATGAGATCTCAATTCCAGCTACGGTTTCGTTCGCTATCTTCCAACTCGAATCCCTATTTGTTCCGATCCAGTTCCTCCACCACCGCGAACCCCAATTCGAGTCAGACATGATACACTTTTGAGTTATTGGGAGAACCCAAGGAATCCCTTTCGGATCCATGGAACAACTCTCAGAGATCTTTTTCCCTTTTGGAAGATCCAGAAGCGAAACAACCAACCTATGGGACGACCGAAACAATGTCTCATTTCTGGGTCCAATGGAATTCATAGGGAGAGGCAGAAGCCCCCTCAAATAAAGATTTTTTCTTTCGACCATAGTTTGATGGTGCATACGAGATAGAACGACCGCTACTAGAATCAGGACTACACCCTTAATCAGGACTCCAACTTTGCTCGTGAAAGATCGGTTGCTTGGTGAACCCGAAAGCAGGATACTCCAGATTCGGGGGTCAAAAAGTTTCAGAAACCGTTCTTGGTGTAAAAAAAGGTAAGTGAAAGATCCCACTAAATCGAATTGGGTCCATGAATCTAACAAATAGCCCAAATTCTGACTTTCTCTCAATATCTCTCTCAATTCAAAGATCCACAATTGGACTTCATAGCCTCTCTGCCGTTTTGGTGCCATAGGTAATAGTAGGGTTTATGTAAGGTTAGAACTGATTGATTCCCTATGTATGATGATCCAAGCATCCATGGCTGAATGGTTAAAGCGCCCAACTCATAATTGGCGAATTCGTAGGTTCAATTCCTACTGGATGCACACCAATGGGAGAAGTTCAGTTTCTTGGAACTGGCTCTGTCTCATCATCATCAGAGAAATCAATCAATCAACGATGCATCGACGCAATCGTTAAAATTCTATATGTTTATACTATACTATACTATAGTATACTCGATTCGACGGGTTTTCTGGTTTTCCGAATTCTTTCGATCTTCTATTTCTATAGAGTTCGATTTCGATAGAGTTCTCTAGGAGATTCGGTCGATTCGGTCGATTCGAATTCGAATCGTACTAGAGAACGAATTGGTGTGGTATATTCATACTATACTATAACATAGGAACCGTAAGAACTCGAATTCTTATCAATACTGGAACTCATAGGAAAGAAAGTGGATTTATGGCTAGAAGCAAATCGAAATATGGAATAGTTACAGAAAAAAGTGTTAAGCTATTGGTGGGGAAGAATCAATATACTTCTAATGTCGAAACAGGATTAACTAGGACAGAAATCAAGCATTGGGTCGAACTCTTTTTTGGGGTTAAGGTCATAGCGATCAATAGTCATCGGCTCCCGGGAAAGGCTCGAAGACTGAGCCCTATTCGGGGACATACAAGGCATTACAGACGTATGATCATTACGCTTCAACCGGGTTATTCTATTCCACCCCTTTTGCAGAAAGAAAAGAGCTTCAATCAAAATACTGAATAACACGGCGAGACATTTATACAAAACTTCTACCCCGAGCACACGCAATGGGGCCACAGACAGGCGAGGGAAATCCAATCCACGAAAGAATTTGATCTCTGGACAGCATCATTCTGGGAAAGGGAGGAATGCCAGAGGAATCATTACCGCAAGGCATAGAGGGGGAGGTCATAAGCGTCTCTACCGTAAAATCGATTTTCGACGGAATCAAAAAGAAATATCTGCGAGAATCGTAACCATAGAATACGACCCGAATCGAAATGCACACATTTGTCTCATACACTATAGGGATGGTGAGAAGAAATATATTTTACATCCCAGAGGGGCGAGAATTGGAGATACCATTCTTTCGGGTACAGAAGTTCCTATCTCAATGGGAAATGCCCTACCTTTGAGTGCGGTTTGAACCATGGATTTACGTAATTGGAAGTAACCAATCAGGTTTACGACGCAACCTAGAAATCGATCACGGATCCTAGTTGAATGCCTCTACGGAATAGACCTCAACAGAAAACTGAAGAGTAACGGCAGCAAGTGATTGAGTTTAGTAATTTCTTATATAAAATTATTGACTCTAGAGATATGGTAATATGGAGAAGACAAAATTGTTTGAAGCACCGCCAGAACCAGAAACGCCCTTCTTTGCTTTGTTTCAAAGAGAAGAAGAGAAATTATGCACATTTCATTTGATGGTCAGAGGCGAATTGAAAGCTAAGCAATGGGAATTCTACCCCCCGGGGAAAAAAAGAGATGTCTCCTACGTTACCCCTACTATTTGAAAGTATCAACGTAATTTCATAGAGTCATTCGGTCTGAATGCTACCTGAAGAACATAAGCCAGATGACGGAACGGAGAGACCGAGAATGTAGAATATCATCACAGGAGTGATTCGGCCTATTTGGATGCCTATCTATCCACTCATGTGATACTTCATAATACGATTCATATAGGAGCCATCCGTCTAGATATCCTCCTCTACATTCAGAAAGCCGTATGCTTTGGAAAGAAGCTTGTACAGTTTGGGAAGAGGTTTTGATTGATCAAAAAGACGAGAATCTACTTCAACCGATATGCCCTTAGGCACGGCCATACATAACATCGAAATCACACGTGGAAAAGGTGGACAGTTAGCTAGAGCAGCAGGGGCTGTAGCAAAACTGATTGCAAAAGAAGGTAAATCGGCCACATTAAGATTACCATCCGGGGAGGTCCGTTTGATATCCAAAAACTGCTCAGCAACAGTCGGACAAGTGGGTAATGTTGGGGTGAGACAGAAAAGTTTGATGCGTAGAGCCGGATCTAAGCGTTGGCTAGGTAAGCGTCCTGTAGTCAGAGGAGTGGTTATGAACCCTGTAGACCATCCCCATGGGGGTGGCGAAGGAAGGGCCCCCATTGGTAGAAAACACCCCACAACCCCTTGGGGGTATCCTGCACTTGGAAGAAGAAGTCGAAAACGGAATAAATATAGCGATAGTTTCATTCTTCGTCGACGTACTAAATAGGAAAATCTTGAACATCGAATATGTTTCTTCGTCTTTATAAAAGAAAAAAGATAGGAGTAAGTAGCTGTGCCACGTTCAAAAAAAAAAAATCCTTTTGTTGCGAATCATTTATTAGAAAAAATTGAGAAACGCAACAGCAAGGGAGAAAAAGAAATAATTATAACTTGGTCCCGGGCATCTACCATTATACCCACAATGATCGGACATACAATCGCCATTCATAATGGAAAGGAGCATTTGCCTGTTTATATAACAGAGCGTATGGTAGGTCAAAAATTGGGAGAATTTGCACCTACTCTTAATTTCGAGGAACATACGAGAAACGATAATAAAAATAAATCTCGTCGTTAATCGGAATGAATAAAGTGAATATTAGGTGCTCATCGTTCATTCGTGGGAGGTAAACCGGATGATAAAGAAAAACAAAGTTGGAGAAGGAGAAGTCTACATTTGCGGTCACCATATCCGTCTGTCTGCTAACAAAGCGCGAAGAGTCATTGATCAGATTCGTGGACGTTCCTACGAAGAAGCACTTCGGATATTAGGACTTATGCCTTATCGAGCATGTGAACCAATTTTAAAATTGGTTTCTTCTGCGGCAGCCAATGCGAATCACAATAGGAAGATAAAGAAAACGGATTTAATCATTAGTAAAGCCGAAGTCAACAGGGGTACTATCAGGAAAAAGTTAAAACCTCGAGCGCGAGGGCATAGTTATCCAATAAAAAAAACCACCTGTCGCATAACTATTGTATTGAAAGATGTATCTTTGCAACAGAAAAAAGACTCTCTATGGCAAAAACTGTTACGTGTGATTGTACTTGTGATGCCAATTGTCTTAATTGGTCTAATAATTCAAGAATGGAGCAAATCTCTTAAATTAAAAAATAGATCGAAAGATTACATATCGATAAAAAAAGATGGATAGAGATATATACTAAATATACAGATAGAAGAGAGAGGTATTTCTATATGATAGATAGGGACAAATTGAAATTGAGCTGGGCTAATAGGGAGAGAGAGGGTGTATGGGACAAAAAATAAATCCACTTGGTTTGAGACTTGGTACAACCCAAAAACATCATTCCCTTTGGTTTGCAGAACCCAAAAATTACTCCAAAGGTCTTCAGGAAGATCAAAAAATACGTGATTGTATCAAGAATTTTGTACGTGATTGTGTAAAGAAAAATGTAAAAAAAACCATTCCTTCCGATGAGACAATCATTTCACGTCTAGAGATTCAAAAAAGCATCGATGTGATAAAAGTCGTAATCTATACAAGCTTCCCAGACTTGCCAAAATTTTTAAGAAAGGGGAAACCACAAAGAATCAAAGAATTACAGACCAATGTAGAAAAAGAATTTCATTCTGTGAACTATAAACTCAACATTGCTATCACAATAATTAAAAACCCCTATGGACAGCCTACTATTCTTGCAGAATACATAGCCAAACAATTAAAAGAAAGAGTTGCATTTCGAAAGGCAATGAAAACCGCAATTGAATTACTCATTGCCGAAGGGAACACAAAAGGAATTCAAATACAAATTGCAGGCCGTATTGACGGAAAAGAAATTGCGCGTGTCGAATGGATCAGAGAAGGTAGGGTTCCGCTACAAACCATTCGAGCTAAAATAAATTATTGTTCATATACAGTTCGAATGGTTTATGGGGTATTAGGCATCAAAATTTGGATATTTTCGGGCGAGGAATAAAGAGCCTTTGTTTTGATTTCCGTTCTATCCAACGATAGAACACAAAATGACAAACTCCTTCATTCCTTTTTGTTCAATCAAAAATGAACAATTCTTTTTTTTCTTTTTATTCGATTCTATTCTATAGGTTATTCGATTCTATTCTATAGGATTGAATAAAAATTGGATTGACCCTTTGGTATAATTGCTATGCTTAGTGTGTGACTCGTTGGTTATTTCCTTTAGGTTTAAGTTAGAGTTCAAAAAAAGGGGGAGACGGCCCATATCACAATAAGAGTATGCGCTAATAACGATAGAACTCATAACTATAGAACTAATAACCAGCTCATTACTTCGTATTATCTGGATCCAAGGCACCAGTGACTCTATGATCGATTGATCCGAGAGTTGTAGCAACTGAACTCTTTTTACATAAAAGAAAAATCAATCTGATTCTGGATTGTGAAAAAAAAGAAAAGGATCAGGTAAATGGAAGGGTGATAGAAAGAGAGAACTAGAATATCCCTGATCTATGATTCCAATATGTATGGTCTATAAATCATCTCAAAAAAGGCAGTGTAATAAAGCATCAATACGTAAGAAGAACCTAAAACAAAGAGCATCAAGTCAATTGAAAGGCTGAGGAAATTGACTCAGGAACAACAAATTCAATTACGAGCTCCATTGCAGAAAATTCGGCCTAGCCATTCAGCAAGAAGTGATGGGAACGACGGAACCTGTGAATGCGGAAGATTCTATTGAAAACGAATTCTAATAATTCATTGGGTGGGATGGCGGAACGCACCAGAAACCAATTCAATTATTCTGAGAGGTCATGGCCTGACCCTTCAGATGAACCAGATCTTGAAAGAGTCAATATTCGCCCGCGAAAGCCTTACGACGTTTCAGGATATTCACTAAAAGTCCAAATCAAGATTGGTTATCTCTTATATCAAAAAGAAATTCTAAATCAAATTAGATTCTAAATGTATAGAAATATCTCTACGCCTATTCGTGTATACAATCTTAGATCTAAAAAAAAAAAAAAGAATCCTACGATTCATTATTTATTGAATACTTATCTCTAATATTATTGAATCGTTTCATTCGCGAGGAGCTGGATGAGAAGAAACTCTCATGTCCAGTTCTGCAGTAGAGATGGAATTGTGAAACAACCATCAACTATAACCCCAAAAAAACCAGATTCCGTAAACAACATAGAGGAAGAATGCGGGGCGTTTCTTCTCGAGGCAATCGGATTTGTTTCGGTAGATATGCTCTTCAGGCACTTGAGCCGGCTTGGATCACATCTAGACAAATAGAAGCAGGACGACGAGCAATGACACGGTATGCGCGTCGTGGTGGAAAAGTATGGGTACGCATATTTCCAGACAAACCTGTTACAATAAGACCAACGGAAACGCGTATGGGTTCGGGGAAAGGATCTCCTGAATATTGGGTATCGGTCGTGAAACCGGATCGAATACTTTATGAAATGGTTGGGGTATCAGAAAAAGTAGCTAGAGAAGCGATTTCAATAGCTGCGTCCAAAATGCCTATACGAACTCAATTCCTTATTGTCGAATAAGGGATATGCAAACAAAGAAAAGGGATCTTTCAAAGAATAAGGGGTCGTTCTGATGAAAAACCAACCTGCGGTTGGTTTTTTTTTGGCCAAACAATATTTCTTTTTTCCTTTGCCCTTTCTTTGGATTGAAAGAAAAGATCAAAAAAAGCTATGATTCAATCTCAGACCCATTTAAATGTAGCAGACAACAGCGGAGCTCGAAAATTGATGTGTATTCGAATCATAGGAGCTAGTAATCGCCAATATGCTTATATTGGTGACATTATTGTTGCTGTAATCAAAGAAGCAGTGCCTCATATGCCTCTCGAAAGATCAGAAGTGATCAGAGCTGTAGTTGTACGTACATGTAAAGAACTCAAACGTGACAATGGCATGATAATACAATATGATGACAATGCCGCAGTTGTCATTGATCAAAAAGGCAATCCAAAAGGAACTCGAGTCTTTGGTGCGATCGCTTGGGAATTGCGAGAGTTGAATTTTACTAAAATAGTCTCATTAGCCCCTGAGGTTTTATAAAAACTCATAGACGAGACCACAATATTTTTAGTGTATCTGAAATAGATTCACTGAAAAATAGATTGAATGAATTAGTAGATTGTGTCTCACGTATATCCCTTAATAATACTAATTGATAAAGGAACAAAAAGAGCATGTTGATAATAAAAAAAACTCGAAGGCACCTTATAGCTCATCATGGGTAGGGACACTATTGCCGACATACTCACTTCTATACGAAACGCGGAGATGGATAACAAAGAACTGGTTCGAATAGCATCTACTAATATCACCGAAAACATTGTGAAAATACTTCTGCGCGAAGGCTTTATCGAAAACGTGAGGAAACACCGAGAAAGGAACACAAATTTCTTAGTTTCAACCCTACGATATAGAAGAAGGCATAGAAAAGGGCCATCTAGAACTATTTTAAAACGTATCAGCCGACCCGGTGTACGAATCTATTCTAACTATCAACGAATCCCTAAGATTTTAGGAGGAATGGGGCTTGTAATTCTTTCTACTTCTCGAGGCATAATGACAGATCGAGAGGCTCGACTAGAAAGAATCGGAGGAGAAATTTTGTGTTATATATGGTGATCTTTCTGGTATCCGAATTGGATCGGTAACTTCCTATTCTTATTTGTGACAAAAAAAAGCATACGAATATCACTTTTCTTCCATGAATTGATACTTTAAAGGGATTCCCTCGAATGACAGAACAAAAATTGATTTATGAAGGTTTAATTACGGAATCACTGCCCAATGGCATGTTCCGGGTTCGTTTAGATAATGAAGATCTGATTCTAGGGTATATTTCAGGAAAGATCCGATGTAGTTTTATACGGATACTACCAGGAGATAAAGTCAAAATCGAAGTAAGTCGTTATGATTCAACCAAGGGGCGTATCATTTATCGACTCAACAACAAAGATTCGAATGACTAGGTAACCTTTTCAACACTCCCACGACTTTCGCGGGGACTCGCATTTCAAAATTGAAAGAGACTTATTTTCTTCCAAGGAGTCGATTAAAAATGAAGGAATTACAAATATGAAAATAAGGGCCTCCGTTCGTAAAATTTGTCAAAGATGTCGACTGATCCGTAGGCGGGGACGAATTATAGTAATTTGTTCCAACCCGAGACATAAACAGAGACAAGGATAATCCTTCGAATCTAAACTCAAAATCAACAAACAATAGAGGCTCTCTCAATGTCCAAATGATCTGTTTTAACATGAAATGGATATATCCATATATCTCTGACTCCCATTTATGAGATGACAAAATATGGCAAAACCTATTATAATAAGACCAAGAGTTGGTTCGCGTAGGAAAGGGCATCTTAGTTGGCGTAGAAGTGGGCGTCTTGGTTCCCGTAAGAATGTTCGTCGAATACCAAAAGGGATTATTCATGTTCAAGCCGGTTTGAATAATACCATAGTAACGGTTACAGATGTACGGGGTCAGGTGGTTTCTTGGGCCTCCGCCGGTACTTGTGGATTCAAAACAGCAAGAAAAGCAACACCATTTGCTGCCCAAACCGCAGCGGGAAATGCCCTTCGTCCAGTAGTCGATCAGGGTATGCAACAAGCAGAAGTCAGGATAAAGGGTCCTGGTCTCGGAAGAGATGCAGCATTACGAGCCATTTTTAGAAGTGGTATACGCGTCCATTTGGTACGGGACGTAACTCCTCTGCCACATAATGGCTGTAGACCTCCGAAAAAAAGACGTGTGTAGAAATCAGAATGGAACCAATTTCAAGTGCAAGAGAAATAAATGATTCAACGATCAAATAATAGTAATAGTACTATGCTTCGAGAAGAAGTAGCAATATCTACTCGGCCACTCCAGTGGAAGTGTGTTGAATCAAGAGCAGACAGCAAGCGTCTTAATTATGCCCGTTTTATCATGTGTCCGCTTCTGAGAGGTCAAGCCGATACGATAGGCATCGGGATCCGAAGATCTTTGCTTGGAGAAATAGAAGGAACCTGTATCACACGCGCAAAATCTGAGAAGATACCGCATGAATATTCTAACATAGCAGGGATTGAAGAATCCGTACAGGAAATTTTAATGAATTTGAAAGAAATTGTATTGAGAAGTAATCTGTATGGAACTCGCAAGGCATCTATTTGTGTCAAGGGTCCGGGATACGTAACTGCTCAAGACATCATCTCACCGCCTTCTGTAGAAATGGTTGATACTACACAGCATATAGCTAGCCTAACGGAACCCATTGATTTTTGTATTGAATTACAAATCG